GTAGGGTATTAATATCTCTGACACATTATTTAAATGGGAGAATTTATCCTCTAAAAAGGAAAATGTTGAATGAATTGATCGTAACTTCTGATATTTTTGAAGATCTTTCCCTTCTTGAGAAGACACTAATCTCAATGAGAATTTCATTTCCAAAATAACTGAAAATCCGGCGGATACCATTTGATAATAAATTTTCTTTTTATTAAACGCATTAGCCAAAAGAATCACCCACTTCTGTTGATACATTCGAGTAATTAAACGTTTCACAAGCAGTGAACTGGATTTATTGTCATAACCTAAATTTTCCACGGGTTCGTAAGGACTGGATCCTTTTAACCCATGATCATGAGCAAGTGCATAAAGAGACTCCTGAAAAAGAAGTGGATAGAGGAAGTCTTGTTGCTGCAATCTATCTATTTCTAAATATCCTTGTAATTCCTCCATTTGAAATTCGCTTTGAAACAAAGGCAAAAGGTTTATTGGGTTAGCAAATTATACATAGTACGATACAGTCAAAACAGGGTATATAGTAAGAAAATAGAAAAAAAATACCTCGGTAACAACAGATAAGCGAATCAATGGATCCTCTCTTTTTCCATCCAAGTGGTTTGGGTTCGTTATAGAATAACGAGATGGTTCGAAATCCTTTATTGTTGCAACCCGATCGCTCTTTTGACTTTGGAAAAAGTTCTTTTTATCAATAGACCGTTTCTGATACACATGAGTCTCCACTCCATACAGAATCTAATTCTAATGGAGGTAAAAATAGTTAGGATTCATAAAAAAAAAAAAAATAGGTAATCCACTTATGGGAAAACCTTTTCCCGCACCAGGCACTAATCCATTTTTAACATCTAATTAGATTGGGTAATAATTCGAATTCAGAAACGAAGCTCGTTACTTTTTGCTTCCCTATAATTGGAACCAGAGGGCTCTATCCATTTATTCAATCGACCCAACCGTGAATTTCGTTTGTCCCGCTCCAAGAATCATACAAAAATTGTATTTTGTACCAAGCCATTAAGGATCAAATAATCTCAGAGTTTTAGATTGATACGACATGCTGCTTTTTCCACTCACCCCCTTTCAGGATCAGTCGTGGTCTTACAAACTCTACCAATGGTATGTATGAATCCGTTGCTTCATCCAAATGTGTAAAAGATTCTAGGCGCACTTAAAAGCCGAGTACTCTACCGTTGAGTTAGCAACCCGAATAAGGTAATTCGGGTCTGTAGATACGAGCGCAATCAAACAAAAGAATAAAGAGATTGGATTGAACGACCCTATCAACAACCAACAAAATGGAACTAACAACCAAATAAAAAAAAAAAAAAGAATTTTCTGGTCGATTCGAAACCAAAAACTGAACAAATCAAATGAAAATCAAATAAATTACCCGGTAAATCTAGAAACTAGCTAGATCTCTTTCCGTTTCAGAGGAGACCTTTTGTTCCACATCAAATCCAAGGAGCACATCATTTGCACGAATACAAGTAAAAACCAAATAGAATTGAATCCTAGATCTATTTATTTTAGATAGGATCTAATCCTATTTGATTACTACACTATTGTCAACATGACACTCTGAAGGTGGCAACCACCAAACTTTCCAAATGGAAAACATATCCCTATAATAGACCAGGGGGATCTTGCCATGGAGGCAAAAAAGTGTGTGCGTTGGCCCGCACAATCAATTGATTGCCAGAACTGGAATCATTGCCAGAACTGGAATCATTGCCAGAACCGGAATCATTGCTAGAACCGGAAATAGGAAGTGTCCGGTTCGTCTGGTGCCCAAAATTCAAGCTAATTCCTTGAACTTGGCTCCGCCGATGAAGATGGAGAGATCCATTTAGGTTACTCGGGCCCGTGTGGCCTCTTAACCTGGATTCCCGCTCGTCTAAGTTTTCCAGTTGGGAGGAGTAGATACAAAAAGAATCATAGGTTATTCTTTGTACCAATCCTTCCTGTTCTAGGCATCGAGTTAGAAATACTCGATCTGACAAAGATCGATTTGCGGCCCGGTCGAGCATTATTAAACGGACTCCATCCTCAATTCGACGGCCCGCTTCATTGTAAATCCTCCAGTCGCGTAGAGAACCTTTGCGCTTCTGGTCTATATCCAGCGCAATTTGTTTGAGATCGTAGATGGGTTTGTGAACCCATTCACTCCTATAACTATAACGAGGAAGTGGGAACCTGAGTTCCGCACGGGGCCTCGGACTACAGCTCGAAGAAGTGACCATTAGAAATGATCCTAGACATACCAACATCAGGGTATTCTTGGTTTTGATTAGAGCCTCTGAAAAAAAATGCTTCCATGGTAACGGAAAATACAGCGAGTTTCCTGTTCCGTGGAACAAGTTTCTTGTTCCGTGGAACAAACGTGTGAACAATGTCATAAGCATTGAGACTCCATTGGTTATTGAGTGAAGCAATCATCCCTGTTCCGACGGAATCTGGGGGGATTTTGCCTTAATTTCCATTTCCTATTAGTTAT